TTGGAGTTCAAAAAAGGAATAAAAATAAAGTAAATTCAAGGAAGAGCTTTATTTTTTTTAAGGGGCCCTCAGGGGGGGTCCTGGAATGCTTTTCTTCTCCTCTTATTCCATATGGAATACAATTAGTTAAAATAAGACAGTTAAAATAAGAAGGAATAAAGGAATAGTGGAATATTTGACCGTTCACTCCAAAAAGAGGGTCCTATTGAAAAAGAAATAATCCAAAATACAAAACATTTTTTTTTTCAAATTCAATTGTTTATTTATCTCTTATTCCAAAATTCCCCTGAAAATCGAATTCCATTTTTTCAATGGGATTACATGATCTAGTTCTTAATATTATTACTTTACTCAATTGACAAATTCCACAACAATAACAATCTCTTGATTCGGAATTAGGGACTCATGTATCATCTGATGAATCTACTTTATTTTACACTTCCGTATCTCACTCTATCTTGTTTTTTAGTATTCTCTAAAATAACTGACTGATGAATTATGAATTTCCCATAACTTAGGTAAGTGCTTTACCAACATATGTAGTGTAGTAAAAAAAATAAAAGGAAATTAATTCTTTCATGCTTACTTTAACTAGTTATTTCGGTTTTCTACTAGCTGCTTTAACTATAACCCCAGCTCTATTTATTGGCTTGAACAAGATACGTCTTATTTGAATTGACTGAATAAGTCAGAAAAAAAAATCTTTCTTTTAGATTCCTGGTATTCTATAACTCTTTTCCACACTAAATTACGAATTTTTTTCTTGATCATTGAGATTCGTGGATAATTTAGAGTACTATTTAGGGATAGATCGTATCTCTTCTTTTTTTATCACCTCGAACAAATCGAAATGATTGAAGTTTTTCTATTTGGAATCGTCTTAGGCCTAATTCCTATTACTTTAGCGGGATTATTCGTGACTGCATATTTGCAATACAGGCGGGGGGATCAGTTGGATCTTTGATTGAGTAATTTTTATTTTTTTATTGACCTCCTCTCTGGTCTGGAGGAGGTCAAATTCGAGTTTCAATTCAATTTTGTTTTGTTAAATTATTTTACTCTGCTTCGACATAAGATAGATGGAATCACGCTCTGTAGGATTTGAACCTACGACATCGGGTTTTGGAGACCCGCGTTCTACCGAACTGAACTAAGAGCGCTTTCATTCATTCAAAAAGAAAATATTTTTCTATTCCTAACGTATCTCACGTATGTATAGTCTCCACAAATTCAAGTTATACCCACTTTACTTTCAATTGATCTCTTCGCTACTGCCCAAAAAGAATAAAAAAGTAATAGGTAGGGATGACAGGATTTGAACCTGTGACATTTTGTACCCAAAACAAACGCGCTACCAAGCTGCGCTACATCCCTTTTCAAAATTGTTATACAATGCCATTGTACACAATTCCTGTCTTCTTTTCCACATTGTAATTTTATTCTTATTTCTCTATCTATATAGAACCCTCCTGTCATTTCTTCTTTTTGGTCTCATATAATTAAGGAATTATATACATCTAAAATCCAATAAAATTTCGCCTATACAAGAAGGATTACTTTTCCTTGGTAATGTATAGGAAGAAGGGGTCATTTTTTAGGGATAAGAAAATTTCGTCTATACGGTTCATTTTATATATAGCATAACAATCTTGGGCAAAAGTTTCTGATCATATATGTATTCCAACAAGGAAGGAGGATTTTCAATGCGGGATATAAAAACATATCTCTCTGTAGCACCCGTGCTAAGTACTCTATGGTTTGGTGCTTTAGCAGGTTTATTGATAGAAATTAATCGTTTATTTCCAGATGCTTTGTCATTCCCTTTTTTTTAATTGAGGAATAGAATTCTTTGTGACATGACAAAATTTGACCCTTTTTAATCCTTTTATTTAGTATCGGAAGGAAAAAGAAAGAAAAGATGGATTGGCTTGAACCTCAGAGTTATGAAAAATTTGGTAAATTCTATTTTGAAAAAAAAAAAGAAATTCAATTTAAAGTGGTATCCAAGCTAAACAGGCCTCAGAAATCAGAGCATAGAAAAAGGCTGGGCTGGCTAATTAAATGAAAGGGTTTCGAAGCAAAATCTTTGCTAATTCGACAAGGATTGTATTCTTTAATTATTTCTTTATTTTTTATTACTTAATTTAAGAATTCAAAAAATTGATTCTAATGGATTTTATTCTTCTTCTTCGGATTCAAAATAGAAGAATAAAAGAATAAGTAGAAGAATTTAGTTAAGTCAACCCAAACAGAAAAGGAGGTTCGGTTCATGGCCAAGGGGAAAGATGTTAGAATCAGGGTTATTTTGGAATGCAGCAGTTGTGTTCGAAAAGGTGCCAATGAGGAATCGACGGGGGTTTCTAGATATAGTACTCAAAAGAATCGCCACAATACACCCCGACAATTAGAATTAAAAAAATTTTGTCGTTATTGTCGCAAGCATACGACTCATCACGAAATAAAGAAATAGGAACACCCATCGTGTGTTCGATCTTTCCAAAAAACAGAAAGAGCAAGAACTTTATATTTAATATATAAAAAAAACTATAGTATAAAATACAAATCAACTCATCCGATTTCCGGTAGATATTATTTCATATGTATAGAGGGTATTCATATACTATAAGATTAATTAAATAAGATATGGATCAAAGAAAGACTACTTCTTCTGGATCCTAAATTCATAAAATAATAAAATAAATAAATGAATTTTTTTTGTTCAATTTTAAAATTTTAAATAAGGAATAAATCATGTATACATCTAAACAACCTTTTCTTAAATCTAAGCAACCCTTTCGTAAATCCAAACACACTTTTAATAAATCCAAGCAAACCTTTCGTAAATCCAAGCAAACTTTTCGTAAATTCAAACAACCTTTTCGTAAATCTAAACAACCTTTTCGTAGGCGTCCTCGGATTGGCCCGGGAGATCGAATTGATTATAGAAACATGAGTTTAATTAATAGATTTATTAGTGAACAAGGAAAAATATTATCTAGACGAATAAATAGATTAACCTTGAAACAACAACGATTAATTACTCTTGCTATAAAACAGGCTCGTATTTTATCTTTCTTACCGTTTCGTAACTATGAGAACGAAAAGCAATTTCAAGCCCAGTCAATTTCAATAATTACGGGTTCTAGACCTAGAAAAAATAGACATATTCCTCAATTAACGGAAAAGTACAATTCCAATCGAAACTTAAGAAACTACAACCAAAATTTAAGAAACAACAATCGGAACTTAAGTTCCGATTGTTGATGTTTTATTCGAAAGGCCCAGACCTATATATATTATAAAGAAAGTAATCCTGCTCGTTGATTCCTACCACTTAATCTTAATTTATTGTATCTTCCCGGAGTTCCCTCTCCGGGAATTCGGTTTTTATTATTCCAGTATATTACTTTATTTATCCCTTTAATTGATGATCTTTATTTTATTGGAAATCGTGTAAAGATTATTTGGATTTGATACAGCTACTTGTGCAAGCATTTTACGATTAAGAATCAATTTCTTCTTGTACAGGTTGTGTATTAATTTACTATAACTATCAAATACTTTATATATCCGCGTTGCTGCGTTTATCCGAGTGATCCACAAACGACGAAAATCCCTCTTTTGCCTACCTCTATCTCGATGAGAGGAAACAAAAGCTCTTTTTACCTGTTGGGTAATCATTCGATTAAGTCTTAAATGAGCCCCCCTAAAGTTTGAGGCAAATGAACGCATTTTTGTTCGTCGTCTCCGGGCTATATATCCTCGCGGAACTCTGGTCATTGAATCAAATTAACCTTAATGAATAACTAATTATTTCTCTTCTTTTAGCCATCCTTTTTTCCATTAATAACAAAACTAATTATTCCGATATATAAAATATTAATTCCAATGGCTTTTGCTATAGTAACCTTCCCAACCACGATTTTTTATTACACTCCGTTCAGTTATTTCTATGCGAAATAACAAATTAATTCTAATGATACTAAAAAAATAGTGGGTTCCATCGTTTCTATGGTTCCCTTTTAAACGGTAAGGCCCTCTCTATACACCGGAGCCCTTTCTTTCATCAAAAGGTATTGTGAACTTGTATAGTTCACATTCTTTGGCTCTACCTATCCATTATAGAGTAAATAGCTCTTTTCACAATAAGAGTTATCCATACAGTGACGGTATTTAATTATGAAAGTTGGCTAAGTAGCTGACCCTGTTAGTCCGTTCTTTTAAGATAAAGGAGCATAAGCCTTTTTATTATTATTTCCTCCGCTTAATGGATAACCATTTGCTACCAATGGGGGAATTGCTTCTTATTTCCAATTTAGATAATTGGATTTGCACCAAAGGAAACCAAAAATTCCATATACCATAGAAATCTAGGATGGAAAAGCTATATCCTATTCATTGGTACTAATCATGGATACTTCCAAATTTTTTTTATTTGTTTGAAGTTATGATCTGAACGAGTCGCACATACACCCTAGCACATGTTCCTCGACGCTGAGGGCATCCTTTAAGCGCGGCCGTTTTTCTAGCATTTCGTATTGGCTGTCTTGCGTTTCTAATAAGTTGTTTAACCGTCGGCATGTTGTATGTGTATAGAAAAAAATGGATTGGTTTAGATCCATCTTAACCTGATGATTGATCATCATGAAGTCTTTCTATTTCGATTTTCTATTAAATCGAAGAAAACCCTAATTTGGGTCTGAAATAACTTTATAAGAAATCCGGACACTACCAATCCTTAAACATTTCCGGAAACCACACTGGATCAGTATCGCAGTGCTCGTCAATCATTTCATCCCCTACAATATCGACAAGTCCATAAGCTTTGGCTTCGTCTGCTGACATAAAAACATCCCTTTCCATGTCTTCGGATACAACCCAAAAGGGTTTGCCTGTTCTTAGTGCATAAACCCTTGTAATCATTTCGCGAACTTTGTGTAACTCTTCTACTTCTAGTAAAAATTCTGGTGTCCTTGCCCGATAATAAGCACTAGCGGGTTGGTGAAGCATAATCCTCGCGTGAGGGAATGCTATACGCTTGGTGGGTTCTCCTCCAAGTAGAATGAAGGACGCCATGGACGCGGCTATTCCAAGGCATATTGTATATATATCTGGTGTCACCGTTTGCATCGTATCAAAAATAGCCATTCCTGAGATTAGCCACCCGCCTGGGGAGTTTATAAACAAAAAAATATCACTAAGTCCATCTTCTATACTGAGATATACCATGAGACCTGTAATATGATTCGTGATCTCGCAACGAATCTCTTGACCTAAAAAAAGTGTCCTTTCTCGATACATAACATTGTATAAGTCAACCCAAGTCGCTTCTTCATCTCCGGGAATCCGGTAAGGTACTTTTGGAACACCAATGGGCATATTAGATTAATATTATTAAATTTAAGTAAGAAAACTACACTTTAATATGGAAACGTAAGAATAGAAGAGAAAGAATGAATCCGCAGTTTATTGTCTTCATTTTTATTCTTATTCTATATGAATACTATAGATTCTATTAATATGAATAGTATAGATTATATTAATACGTAGATTGAAAGGTTATACGTATAAAGAAGGTAAGACAGATTGAATAAAGAAAAAGGAATCGGCGATTCAAATGATAAACAAAGAGGGGTAGGGATCTATTCTTCATTTTTCAAAATTGGCCAAGTTACCCATTGCATATTGGCACTTATCGAGTATAGAATAGATCTGCTTCTCTTTCTTCTTATGAACAGAATTGGCTTCTTATTTTTAATGAAATGAAATAAATATTAACGCTTTCTGACACAGAATCCCCTAGAAGGGTTAGGTACATAGGATATGGATAGTCTTTTCCAATGCGATAAAATAAAGCGACATCGTGTCTATTTTTCTTTGCTAAAGGGGTATTTCCATGGGTTTACCTTGGTATCGTGTTCATACTGTCGTATTGAATGATCCGGGTCGATTACTTGCGGTGCATATAATGCACACAGCTCTAGTTTCTGGTTGGGCTGGCTCGATGGCTTTATACGAATTAGCAGTTTTTGATCCCTCTGATCCTGTTCTGGATCCAATGTGGAGACAAGGTATGTTCGTCATTCCCTTCATGACTCGTTTAGGAATAACGGATTCCTGGGGTGGTTGGAGTATTTCAGGAGGAACTGTAACAAATCCGGGTATTTGGAGTTATGAAGGTGTGGCAGGTGCACATATTGTGTTTTCTGGTTTGTGTTTCTTGGCAGCGATCTGGCATTGGGTATATTGGGACCTAGAAATATTCTCTGATGAGCGGACGGGAAAACCCTCTTTAGATTTGCCCAAGATCTTTGGAATTCATTTATTTCTTGCAGGGGTGGCTTGCTTTGGCTTTGGCGCATTTCATGTAACGGGTTTGTATGGTCCTGGGATATGGGTATCCGATCCTTATGGGCTAACTGGAAAAGTACAAGCTGTAAATCCAGCGTGGGGTGCAGAAGGTTTTGATCCTTTTGTTCCGGGGGGAATAGCTTCTCATCATATTGCTGCGGGTACGTTGGGTATATTAGCGGGTTTATTCCATCTTAGTGTCCGTCCGCCTCAACGTCTATACAAAGGATTACGTATGGGCAATATTGAAACTGTACTTTCCAGTAGTATCGCTGCTGTTTTTTTTGCAGCTTTCGTAGTTGCTGGAACTATGTGGTATGGGTCAGCAACGACCCCAATCGAATTATTCGGGCCTACTCGTTATCAGTGGGATCAGGGATACTTTCAGCAAGAAATATATCGAAGAGTTAGCAATGGTTTAGCCGAAAATCTTAGTTTATCAGAAGCTTGGTCTAAAATTCCCGAAAAATTAGCCTTTTATGATTATATTGGTAATAATCCGGCAAAAGGGGGATTATTCAGAGCGGGCTCAATGGACAATGGGGATGGAATAGCTGTTGGCTGGTTAGGACATCCCGTTTTTAGAGATAAAGAAGGACGTGAGCTTTTTGTACGCCGTATGCCTACTTTTTTTGAAACATTTCCAGTTGTTTTGGTAGATGAAGAGGGAATTGTGAGAGCGGACGTTCCTTTTAGAAGAGCAGAATCCAAATATAGTGTTGAACAGGTAGGGGTAACGGTGGAGTTCTATGGTGGCGAACTTAATGGAGTAAGTTATTCTGATCCTGCTACTGTAAAAAAATATGCGAGGCGTTCTCAATTAGGGGAAATTTTTGAATTAGATCGAGCTACTTTGAAATCAGATGGTGTTTTTCGCAGCAGTCCAAGGGGTTGGTTCACTTTTGGTCATGCTACCTTTGCTTTGCTCTTCTTTTTCGGACACATTTGGCATGGCGCTAGAACCTTGTTCCGAGATGTTTTTGCTGGTATTGATCCAGATTTGGATGCTCAAGTGGAATTTGGAACATTCCAAAAAGTGGGAGATCCAACTACAAGGAAACAGGCAGTCTGATACACATTGTTATGGTATCTTTGACCTCTCTTTTTTGATTTGGCTTGGGAAACATCTCCCATCCTTTCTTTAACTCTTTTTCTTTCTTTATATGGGAAATTCTCCCAAATGACAAATGAATAGGTGTGGAAGTTATAATTGTAAATAAACCACGATCGAATCTATGGAAGCATTGGTTTATACGTTCCTTTTAGTTTCTACTTTAGGGATAATTTTTTTCGCTATCTTTTTCCGAGAACCACCTAAGGTTCCACCAACTCCAACTAAAAGAATAAAATAATTTCATTGAAGTAAGAAGTCTACCCATCTGGTAGACTTCTTACTTCAATTAGTCCCCGTGTTCTTCGAATGGATCTCTTAATTGTTGAGAGGGTTGCCCAAACGCGGTATATAAGGCATACCCAGTAAAGCTTACAAGTAAACCAGATATGGAGATGGCGACTAAAGTTGCTGTTTCCATTTTTATAGAATTTCAAGATTACAATGGATCTACGAAAAGATCGTGTATTTACAACTACAACGGAATAGTATACAAAGTCAACACCAATGATGAAATAGAATTTATGGCTACACAAACCGTTGAAGATAGTTCTAAACCTAGGCCAAAACGAACTGGTGCAGGTAGTTTATTGAAACCCTTGAATTCGGAATATGGGAAAGTAGCTCCGGGTTGGGGGACCACTCCTTTTATGGGAGTCGCAATGGCTTTATTCGCTATATTCCTATCTATCATTTTAGAAATTTATAATTCTTCTGTTTTACTGGACGGAATTTTAACCAATTAGGTTTCTACTAATCTAAAAAAAAAAAGGAAGTCATAGTTTTTCCATCCAAAAAAGCTTTTCTAGTTTAAGCTCTATATTTCTAGACATTATGGTAGTTCGACCGCGGAATTTTTTTGTTTCGGTATCTCTGGAATATGAGTGTGTGACTTGTTAGAATTGATCCTATTGATAATACATAGAAAGGGCCTGTTATCTCTATCAAGATGATTCTAATTCGTCAGATATTATTTATTCTAGTATCTGGAACACGAAATAGATAGAGTGGATCAAAAAAAATGGAACTATGATTCATAATCACTATTAAGACCTCGCAACCAGACTGAAAAATTCAAGTAGTTCTTAAATAAAAATAAAAAAGAAATTTTCTTCCTTCCAATTTTGTTTGCCCAAAAGACAACTTTTTTCTCTCGATTTTGCCGAGTCATTGCACCGATTCCATAAATGATTATCAAGTGGTTCTTATTCGAAGAACCCTTGCCTTTTGGTTAGCTTGAGACTCAATCATCGTGGCTCTAGTATGAATCTAAGGTTTTAATTGAACTGATTCATAGGATCGCAACAAGATAATTTCTATATTACGATTACGCACAAAAAAAAACAAATCCAAAATAGGGAAGAGAAAAGTCAAGAGGCCTCGAATGACCGGCATAAGGGAACGGAAGAAAGACAGATGAGCCAACTTGAGATTTTTTGGCATTATCATAACAAAGAATATATTCCGAATTTTTCTTATTTCATATCTTCAAGGCAAATCGACCCAATCCAGTGGCTGATGAAGTTTTGAACTTTTTTTTTCTAATATTCGTTGAAAATTTGTGTGTTTCTGCTTGAGCCGTACGAGATGAAATTTTCATATACGGCTCTTAGAGGGGGGGCTTGGGTTAGTTACCTATCTCAATAAAGTATATGATTGGTTTGAGGAACGTCTTGAGATTCAGGCAATTGCAGATGATATAACTAGTAAATATGTTCCTCCCCATGTCAACATATTTTATTGTTTAGGGGGAATTACACTTACTTGTTTTCTAGTACAAGTCGCTACCGGTTTTGCTATGACTTTTTACTACCGCCCAACGGTTACAGAGGCTTTTTCTTCGGTTCAATACATAATGACCGAGGCCAACTTTGGTTGGTTAATCCGATCAGTTCATCGATGGTCAGCAAGTATGATGGTTCTAATGATGATCCTGCATGTATTTCGTGTGTATCTCACAGGTGGGTTTAAAAAACCCCGCGAATTAACTTGGGTCACAGGTGTGGTTTTAGCTGTTTTGACTGCATCATTTGGTGTAACTGGTTATTCGTTGCCTTGGGATCAAATTGGTTATTGGGCAGTCAAAATTGTGACAGGTGTACCTGATGCCATTCCGGTAATAGGATCGCCTTTAGTGGAGTTATTACGTGGAAGTGCTAGTGTGGGTCAATCCACTTTGACTCGTTTTTATAGTTTACATACCTTTGTACTGCCTCTGCTTACTGCCGTATTTATGTTAATGCACTTTCCAATGATACGTAAGCAAGGTATTTCGGGTCCTTTATAGGGAAGGCATATCTATAGAGAATTAGAATTCTCATATATCATATCGGGTAGGTTATCGTATTTCATTGCTACAAACATGGGTTATTGTAAAATAACACATGTCATTTGGATACTTCTCTTCAACTCCGAAGTATTTTGATACAATACAAATAGTTGAAGTTAATTTTACGAAAGAAAAAAAGGCGGATTATGGGAGTGTGTGACTTGAATTATTGGTTTGGCCATGCAGATAAAGAATTGGATCTGCCACATTAGAATTCACAATCAAAGGTGTCTCCGCATCCAATCAACACGTAAGTCTCCTACCTAGGAAGGATAGGCTGGTTCACTTGAGGAGAATATTTTCTATGATCATACCCCACCATGTCATCCATGAACAGGCTCCGTAAGATCCCATAGAGTAGAAATGGAATAAGTCATGTGACATGATCCAATATTACACTTACCCTTTTTTATTATAGTATGGAAATGCATTCATTTTCTTTGCATCGATTGTGATCCGCAATACTATCGGAGTAAAAGAAGGGATCTAAGGAAAAATGTAGGCTAAACTTTTTTATTTTTTATTAGTAACAAGTAAATATTTTGTTTGGAGGTAAGAAACTTGCGATATTGGGGGGATAAACACCAACTAATCAAGAGACATGAGACAATCCAGAAAGCAATTGATCATGATCAAATTTGTAAGCCCACTTGGATATTGAGCATTTACCCATAAGAATAGGATTCTTTTCAATGAGTAGTTCTAGATCCAACTTCGGAAAAGATAATATGATAAAGCTTTTCTTGCCTAGAGTCATTGAGTCATTATATACCATAATTCTATTATGGATCTTCCGCGGTCTTATTTCTTTCATTCTTGCTCGAGCCGGATGATGATAAATTCTCATGTCCGGTTCCTTTGGGGGATGGATCCTAAAGAGTTCGCCTATCCCAATAACAAAGAAACCAGACTTAAATGATCCTGTATTAAGAGCTAAATTAGCTAAAGGGATGGGACATAATTATTACGGGGAACCCGCATGGCCCAATGATCTTTTATATATTTTTCCAGTAGTAATTCTAGGTACTATTGCATGTAATGTAGGTTTAGCGGTTCTCGAGCCATCAATGATTGGTGAACCGGCGGATCCATTTGCAACTCCTCTGGAAATATTACCTGAGTGGTACTTCTTTCCCGTATTTCAAATACTCCGTACGGTACCCAATAAGTTATTGGGCGTTCTCTTAATGGTTTCTGTGCCAACAGGCTTATTGACAGTACCTTTTCTAGAGAATGTGAATAAATTCCAAAATCCCTTTCGTCGCCCAGTAGCTACGACCGTTTTTTTAATCGGTACTGCAGTAGCTCTTTGGTTAGGTATTGGAGCAACATTACCCATTGATAAATCTTTAACTTTAGGTCTTTTTTAGGTATTTTTTGATTCATTCAACCGTGAAGTACCGTGCATAGGTATCTAGGAAATAGTTACTTCCAAGTGAATCTTCCCTAGATACCTAAAATCCATTTTATTATGATCCATTTCGCGAAAATATAGATTGTACCAAAGATGCTAAATTGTTTTCTTTTTTTCTTTTTATTCTAACTCGAAAAAGAAGAAGAACAAAAAATTGTAATGGATTTAAAACGAGAGCTTATTCTTAAGTAAATCCATTGGTAGATACTTCTCTAGAGTGTCCCATATCTGTTTTCTATCTTCCATACGAAAATTTTCAATTCTCATAAGATCTTCTTCAGTCTTACTCAAAAGGTCCAATAGTGTATGTATATTGGCCCTTTTGAGACAATTATACGTTCTAGAAGGCAATTCTAATTGATCAATAAAAATACAATTCAATGGAATTCCTTTTTTGTTTTTCTTTAGATTAGTTAATCTTTTTTGAAAAGTAAAAAGGGGCGGAGTAAACCTGTTTTTATTTTCTTCGAAACTCGTTCCCTCTTCCTCCGCGTGTAGAAAAGGGAGGAATAAATCAATCAAATTACGAGAAGCCTCATAAAGCGCTTCTTTAGGGGTTAAACTTCCATTAGTCCATATTTCTAAAAAAAGTATCTCGTGTTTTTCATTTCCATTCCCACAAGAAAAAATACTATAATTCACATTTCGAACAGGCATGGATACAGCATCTATAGGATAACTTCCATCTTGATAGTTCTTTCTGAGTTCTGTCTGATATCCACGATCTCTCTTTATCTGTAACTCAATACAAAAATTAATGGGCTCTGTCAAGTTAGCTATAGGTTGTGCCGTATCAACGATTTCTACGGAAGGTGGTAAGATTATATCTTGAGCAGTTATGTACCTAGGACCTTTGACGCAAATTGATGCGTCTCTAACTCCATAGAGATTACTTCTCAATACAATTTCTTTCAAATTTAGTAAAATTTCTTGTACGGATTCTTCAATACCTGCTATTGTAGAATATTCGTGTGGCACGCTCCCAAATTTTGCCCGTGTGATACATGCTCCTTCTATTTCTCCAAGTAAAGCTCTTCGCAAGGCAATACCGACGGTGTCCGCTTGACCTTTTTTAAGCGGGGACAGAATGAAACGACCATAATAAAGACGCTTACTATCTACTCTTGATTCAACACACTTCCACTGTAGTGTTTGAGTGGATCCTGCTACCTCCTCTCGAACCATAATAGACTAGTATTATTATTTGATCATTGAATCGTTTATTTCTCTTGAAAACGGATTAATTCTTTTACAGGCGTCTTTTTTTAGGCGGTCGACATCCATTATGCGGCATAGGTGTTACATCGCGTATACAACTTAATCGCACACCGCTTTTAGCAATGGCTCGTAATGCGGCATCTCTTCCACTACCAGCGCCCTTTACCATAACTTCTGCTCGTTGCAAACCTACTGTACGAATAGCATCTACTGCTGTTCTTTGACCAGCATAGGGTGATGCTTTTCTTGAGCTTTTGAATCCACAAGTACCTGCGGAGGACCAGAAAACCACCCGACCTTGCGGGTCCGTAACAGTTATAATGGTATTGTTGAAACTAGCTTGAACATGAATAACCCCTTTTGTTATTCTACGTGCACTTTTCCGTAGACTAAAACGTGCATTCCTACGTAAACCAATACGCACTTTCTTACGTGAACCCATTTTTGGTATAGCTTTTGCCATATTTTATTATCTCATAAATATGAGTTAGAAATAACAAAAAGAAAAAAAGATACAAAGATATCCGTTTCCGGGTAAAATATACCCTTTACTTTAATTATTTAAAATTCTTTTATTTAGAATTGGAACATTTCCGCGGGTACTTTTTTATTTTAGAGAAAGTAAAGTTCTTTTTCGAAAGATTACCCCTGTCGTTGTTTATGCTTCGGATTAGAGCAAATGACTCTAATTCGTCCACGCCTACGAATCAGTCGACATTTTGTACAAATTTTACGAACGGAAGCTCTTATTTTCATATTTCCGTATCCTTTCTTAAACTATGAATCTAATATTTTGGAAAAAATAAGTCTCTTCGCTTGAATTTTTGAACTTCAAATTTATTACCCTAGAAAAAAGAAAACCCTAATCCTTTGAATCTTCGCTATCTTTCAAATCTTCGATATCTTTCGAGTCTTCGATACGCTTCGAATCTTTATGGGGAAGTCTATAAATTATACGTCCCTTGCTGGAATCATAACGACTTACTTCAATTTTGACCCTATCCCCCATCAGTATTCGTATAGAACTAGAGCGGATCTTTCCTGAAATATAGCCCAGGATGATGGTGTCATTCTCTAGCCGAACGCGGAACATTCCATTGGGTAGGGCTTCCGTAACTAAACCTTCGAAAGTGACTTTTGCTTCTCTCGGGTTTTTTTTTTCTCTCCTATTTTTTTTTTCTGTCATATTTTTTTCTCCTATTTTTCTATTTTTATTTTCAAAATAGGAAGGTCGAGATAGAATTCGGGCACTATAGTCGGAGCGATTACCATATATAACATAAGACTTCTCCCCCAATTCTGTTTAGTCGAGCCTCTCGATCTGTCATTATCCCTCGAGAAGTAGAAAGAATAGCAATTCCCATTCCACCCAAAACTTTAGGAATTCCTTGATAGTTGGTATAAATTCGTAAGCCGGGTCGGCTGATACGCTTTAAAAAGGTTCTTGTTCTATATATTCCTTTTCTAGTCTTTCTCTTTTGATGTCGCAAAGTTGAAACCAAGAAATATCTGTTACGTTCCTGATGTTTCCGAACACTTTCAATAAAACCCTCTCGTAGAAGTATTTTAACAATGTTTTCGGTAATATTTGTAGATATTACTCGAACTGTTCCTTTTTTATTCATGTCCGCGTTTCTTATAGAGGTTAGTAAATCCGCAATAGTGTCCTTGCCCATAAGACTCTAATTCTAGGTTCCTCCAAATTGTTCTATAATCAACATGTTTTCTTTTTTTTTGCTTTTCATTTTAAATTTTAAAACATATACGTAAAACACAATCTACTAACTACTAAATTTATTCTCTGATCTAAATTTCACCTACTAGTATTTATAATACTTCAGGAGCTAATGAAACTATTTTGGTAAAATTCAATTCTCTCAATTCCTCAGCAATCGCGCCAAAAACTCGAGTTCCTTTTGGATTTCCTTTTTGATCAATTATAACCGCTGCGTTGTCATCATAGCGGATTATTATACCGTCTTCACATTTGAACTCTTTACATGTACGTACAATTACAGCTCGAATTACTTCGGATCTTTCTAGGGGCATTCGGGGCAATGCGTCTTTGATTACAGCAACAATAACATCACCAATACGAGCATATCGCTGATTACCTGCAGCTCCTATGACTCGAATACACATCAATTTTCGAGCTCCACTATTATCTGCTACGTTTAAAAGGGTCTGAGGTTGAATCATATTATTTTGATTTCCATTTGTTATTTCAATGCAAAAGGATGAAAGAAATATTGTCTTTTCAGAAAGAAAAAAAGGGCGTTTTTTTATCTTCAATACTCCTTTGAGTTTTAGGGGTTCTATATTTCTAATCGAATAAATTGACTTCGTATAGGCATTTTACTGGCAGCTATGGAGATAGCTGCTCTAGCTACAGTTTCGGATACCCCCCCCATTTCATAAAGTATACGACCTGGTTTAACAACGGCTACCCAATATTCGGGGGACCCCTTTCCTGAGCCCATACGTGTTTCCGTCGGTCTTAGTGTAACGGGTTTGTCGGGAAATATACGTACCCATATTTTTCCACCACGACGTGCATATCGTGTTATTGCTCTTCGTCCTGCTTCTATCTGTCTCGCCGTGATCCAAGCAGGTTCAAGTGCTTGAAGAGCATATCTACCAAAACAAATACGATTGCCTCGGCAGGATTTTCCTTTCATTCTTCCTCTATGTTGTTTGCGAAATCTGGTTCTTTTGGGGTTATAGTCGATGGTTCTTTCTTAGTTCCATCTCTACTGCAAAACTGGACATGAGAGTTTCTTCTCATCCAGCTCCTCGCGAATGAAATGAGAAAGCGTGCAAATTTCTCTAATTCCGTAATATTCAAAAATATTAGGGAGAGATCCACATTAATAGATAAATAATAGAAAAAATTAGGTTTTTTTTATATTTATTATTCAATTTGTTAAAATCGAAAAATCTATAGTCAAAAAAAAAGAAGATCTAGAATATATCTAGATGTGTGTGTCTATATTATCTAAATTCTATATTTTATAGATGATGTAATCCTTAAAATATCTTTATTTTTACTCTTATTGAATAATGGTAATGGTAAAGTATTCTAATTTAAAAAGGATTTCGCGGGCGAATATTTACTCTTTTCTGTCTTATTTGTTAATTTATAACCTTACCAAATAAGAAAATTTTTTTGGTTTGTTCCGCCATCCTACCCAATGAAGTATTAGGATTCTTTTCAATAAAATCCTATGGAATCATAGGTTCTGTCGTTCCCACTGCCTCTCCTTGAATGGTTAGGTCTGAATTCCACAATGGAGCTTCCAAAAAATTTCTTTCCCAGTTAATTTTCTCAGTTTTATTAACCAGGATGGCTCTTTATTATTGCTTTAAATTTCTAGTTCTTGTTTCAAGTTACGTTACGATTTCTAATTCTCTATTTTTTTTTATTATATTGATGCTTTATCACATTGCTTTTTATGATGCAATTCATAGACCATACATATTGGAATCCTATATCTTACTTAATCCCTCTTCTTTCTTTCTATCATCCCTCCCTTTATCCGCATCCCTTTAGTTTTCCTTCACAACCTAGAATCTCATTTCTTTTTTAGAGAAAAAGCAGTTGCTACAACTATATGATAGATCCACTCATTTATGATAGAGATATTTATTCATATAGTGACTGTTTCTTAGTTAGGATCTCGACAATACGAAGCAATAGGTTGGTTATTAGTTAATTTTCTATAATTACTAATACTAAGTTTTTTTCTTAAAAAAAAATAACGAGTCACACACTAAGCATAGCAATTATATTAAATGATTTATCAATTTTCATTAAATCTTATAGAAAGAAAGAGGTAGAATTTCTTGTTTTTTTCAGGGATTTCAGGAAAAAAAGTCTCTTGTCATTTTTTATTCTATCACTGGACAGAATGCGAAGAGAAGATTAGTTATTCTTCGTCTACGAATATCCAAATTTTTACACCTAATACTCCATAGATAGTTCGAATTGGATAGCAGCAATAATCAATTTTAGCGCGAATTGTTTGGAGGGGGAGTCTACCCTTTTTGATGCATTCGGCACGTGCAATTTCTTTTCCTCCGAGACGACCCGCAATTTTGACTTTGACTCCCCTTATATCCGCTTTTTTAGTTAATTCAATGGCTTTTTTCATTGCCTTTCGGAATGAAACTCTATTTTTTAATTGGAAAGCTATATATTCTGCCAGAATGTTAGGTTCTCTATAAGGCTCTTTCACTTTTTCGATAGAAATATTAAGTCTTTGGTTTACAGAGTGAATTTCCTTTTGTAGATCTTTCTCTAATTCTTCGATTACTCCTTTTTTCTTTAATAAATTAGGGAATCCAATATGGATTATGACGTGGATCGTATCGATTTCTTTTTGAATTTCTATACGTGTAATTACTTCAGAACTTGAACCTGAGTCCGTTTTTCTATTATGTGTAATTACTTCGGAACTTGAGTCTGATTCTATTTTTCTATTCGAGCCCTTTTTCCTATTCTTTTGTATATAGTTCTTGATACAATTCCTTATTTTTTTATCTTCCTGTAAACCTTCAGAATAATTTTTTGGTTGTGCGAACCAAAAGGAATGGTGTTTTTGGGTTGTACCAAGTCTGAAACCGAGTGGATTTATTTTTTGTCCCATATTTTTCTATTCTATATTTTTTTAGTGGGAATTGAAATCTTAGATGAATCTAAAGGTTATTTAGATTTCTTTACTATATTTAATACAATTGTTATATGACACATGCTTTTTTTTATGGGAAAACTACGTCCTCGAGCCCGAGGTCTAAATTTTTTCATAATAGTACTCCTACTGACTTCGGCTTTAGTAATGAATAAATTCGCTTTGTCGAAATCCCTATAATGAGTAGCATTCGCTGCTGCTGAATAAACCAACTTTAAGATGGGATAAGATGCTCGATAAGGCATGAGGTTCAGTATCATAACAGTTTCTTCGTAGTAACGCCATCGAATCTCATCAAGAACTCTTTGTGCTTTGAAAACAGACATATGTATACGTTTTTGTGCTTTGAAAACTCGCTCAAACTTAAGTAAACGATCGGTTGGCACTTT